TCTTTCTCTGTCTTTCCCAAAAGGGAGAAAGATCTATCAAAGTCACTTGAGAAATTTGAAAGAGGATGCTTGGTTTCCCTCAAGAAGAAAAGTGTGTGTCATGCCTGCGTATAATCAAATCGATTCTTGGGGTTCACGATGGTGGAAGAATTGGATCATAGAAGAGATTCTTCCTAGTTGGAAGATCCCTCAGGAATCAATAGCTAAAATTGAGATGTCATTGAAAGATAGAGATGTGGGATATCTAAAGGGGTTTTTTGAATTCTATATTGATGATCTGATCCGCAAAGACTATGATTGGGAATATCATTTCGATCGTGTTTTTATGAAAAATAAGCAGGACACGATCGACTTGAGCTCGAAGCAGCAAGCCGAAATATTCGGTAATAATCTAATTTGTTGTCTCATGTCCGCTTTTTGTGAAAAAATGCTATTCGAAGTGGAGGGCCCATTCAAGCAGCAGAAATCGAAGTCAACTATTGAATCGAATAATATTGAGCATTTCTCCCATCCTCGATTATCCTATCAAGAGAGATTCAAATGGGGACCACGTTGGTGGAAAAAGAATATGTTTCAGATCTGGAATAGTTGGGGTGAATCTGATCAAATTCTTGCAGAATCTTCCATTCTCTTGAAAGAGAAAGGGTATCTCTCTTTCCAAGATTATGCTGAATTTTATATATGGCAATTCTATAAAGATTCTTTTGTTAGTTGGGAGAAAGATCAGCAGAAATTGGATCTTTCGAAGGACATCTTAAAAGAGAAATTCATTCAGTTGAATGATGTGAACAATGATCAGCTTTTTAGCAAGGTACAGAATCTCTTGTCGGATATTCTATACGATTTCTCAGAATCTATTTTCATTAAAGTCAATCATTCTAGCCAATTGAAAAGATCTTATAATCGATCCATAGATCATTTCGATCCCATTAGTGAAAATTCAGAGTATGACACGAGCATAAGCAAAAAGGATGAGAGAATCTCAGAGGCTCAGAGACCAATAACTTGGGAGACTCATTCGGAGAAGGATGAGAAAGATATCGATTCGAAGATAGATTCGGCTCTCAATTTCACTGAAAATGAGTATTGGGAACCTGAAAAAGATCTTTGTGAACGGATTTTCACAAATGGATATATAAATAAAACGGAGATCGAGCAACTAAAAGAAAGATCAATTCTTTGGGATCCTTCTTCTTCTATTCGAAGAAAAAGAACAAAAATAGAATCAGATTTGTCCTCAAGGTGTCTCTCAGAAGATTCTCCGATCTCTTGGACGAAAGAACTATTTACGGAAGATAAGAAGTCTATAACAGATAATTTGTTTCCAAAGGAAAGGAAAAGATTCATCGAGAATTTCACAAAATCAATTCGTTCTTATTTTTTTGACATATTGTCAATAGATGAACCGTGTATGGGTTCTAGTGCTACTAAGAAGCCCATTGAAAATTTTCAATTCTTGAGAAGGCAACAAGATGTTTTTTTCAGATATTTCAGGGGATCAGAAAAGAATGGGATAGTTGATCCGTGGAAGATAAGAACATATTTTCAAAATCCTTCCTCAAATTGTGCTATTTCATTAGATCCCGGATTTCATATGATTAGAAAAAATCAGAGGGATATAACCAAATTAAATTGTATTCTCTTTATGAACCGGAGTTTGTCTCGGAATCGATTTTCTTCATTCTGTGATCAAAACAAAGAACAATACATATTACACAACAATTTCCGATTGAAAAAAAGAGTTCTAAAAAGAATAGAGAGATTCGCTCTATCAATAACTAAGCCTAATCAGGTTTATGATAATACATTAACTAAGCCTAATCAGGTTTATGATAATACATTTGCCCCTGATATTGATTATCACGTGAATCAATTCTATGAACTGAACAAGAATAGATTATTGAATCAGATCTTCAACCACAAGAAGAAATTGAAGAATCAATCTTTATTGATCCTACTCAATATTACTGATAAAGAGAATGAATATTTAGATCGAATAATCGAAAAAGAATTGATCCAAATCTATTCCAAAAAGAGTTCAGAAATAGGAACCCCTCTTAACAATTACAGAACTGAAACTTCAAATTGGTATAAATTGATTCGACATAATATTCACAGGCATTTGGAAAATGCATTCAATAAATTCTATTCTATGAACGGGTCCAGCCGCAATTTAAAGGATCAAATTCGAACAAATTGGATAGAAAATGAAAGTTTGAATAATGTAACGAAAGATACAATTAACCGACATCCATCAAATTGGAGAAAAGGTCAAAAAGAATGGTTTGATCATTCTATTCTTCGAACTGATAAATGTATCAATCGGAATTTGAATGTGTACAAATGGTCCAATCAGACCGAATACTTGAAGAAATGTTCGAAACATCTTGTTTCTAAACAAAACGATTTGAAAAGAGTGTTCGATCCGATTGAATCATGCACTAATAGAGATTCAATTGGTTGGTCTGGAAGTCCCAACAAAAAAGATTATTCTAAGTTTTCTTTTCTTTCTGAAAATACTGTGAAGATCTTGATTTCTAAGTTTGATATTTCCATCTCTCATTCGGATATTCTCATTCCCAAGGTTTTCATTGATAAGTTGAAAAGTATGAATGATCAACTATTCAATAAGTTGTTCAAATCAATTGGTGTTCAAATCGTTCATTTAAAAACATTCAAACCCTTTCTTTTGTATGATCATAATCTTTCACAAAGATCGAAATTATTGATCGACGAAAGAACAATAGCACAATCTTTCTATCATGAGATACCGGTGAATCGATTTCTTATTGATTTATTCGATAATGAAAAGAATTGCATGGAATTGTTCGATAACGCTGATTTTTCGACGATATCCAACGATCGAGACAACTGGTTTAATCCCGTAAAACTATCTAATAAAAGCTCATCGAGAGCTTCTTTTTACAAAGCAAATACACTACAATTCTTCGATTATTCACATCATCCTCGGTTCAATTATAAGAAAAGATTACCTTATTATACGGAAAGGATTCATACAAAAGATCATAATCTTACATATGGACAATTATTCAATATCTCGCCCATCCACAGCAATCTGTTTTATTTGTCCATTAGTGAAATAAGACCTGTTCACTTGGATAAAGATACTATTTCACTTATAAAGTCACAAGTATCTAACATATTCTTACCTAAAGATTTGCAACAAAGCGGTAACCAAACGTTTGTATCAATCTATGACTTGTACAAATCTTTCGATTTACTAACTCGATTGAATCCATTTGTTCATGACAAAATAGATATTTCCTCGATCGAAGAGATTTCTACAACGCCTTTAACGAGAGAACGAATAGTCAATTTCGAAAAAACTTCTTGCCAGCCCTTCTTAAATAGATCCGATTTAGAAGAAAACAACTTCGATCAGTACCTTAAAAGGGGTTTCAGCTCAAACATGGGTCTTATTCAAACTCAATCTTATCAAGATGATTTACTATCCGAAATCTTTCTAAAAAGAAAAGAGAATAACCAGGAAATGCTTCATCGGATTCGAGATTGGTTTGTAAAATCTAGTTCAACGGAAGGTTCAAAAAACAGAATTGAGAACAAAGCCATAGATAAGAGAAGCACCCTTTTGAATTTCTCTAAAGAGGAACGGAATCTCTTCTCATTTTGCTCACCGCGTTTCAATGAACGTGCTAAGAAACAAGAGATGTATGGGATCTCTCAAATAGAGAGTATTTTTAAAAAATGGGATCTGTTCCGAACATATACGCCATGGTTCTTTACTTCTGCATGGTGGAAATATCTTGAGAATCTACTTCTAGAGACTTTTCCGGAGATATTGCTAAATAGCAGTGATCAACTTGTATCTATTTTGCATGATATTATGCATAAATCGAATCTATCGTGGGCAATTTCTCATCAATTATGGGCACTTCTACAATGTAATTTGAGAACCAATATTTTGGATAAGCTTTTTTATTTATGGAATCTTTGTTCATTCAAGGAAATGATTAATCAAAAGAATGAGTCATCAGTTCTATTTATATGGGCACATCTGAGATTACTGAATGCTCGGGAGTATGAATATTCGATCCTTATCCTTTTTTTCGCCCTTGGATATTTCGTTCTTCGATATTCTTTCGTTGTTTCCTCAGCCTTTATTGGGTTACAGATACACCTTGAACGCATCAAAGATTTAATGGATCCGTCATACGCGATCGAGTTGCAAAAACTGATGGATCATCCTTTGCCTGGTCTGCTTTTCTCTATGGATATAAGGGACATATCCATCTATTTTCTGGATGAATTGATCTATTCTATGAGGAATAGAAAGCTTTATTCACCTATAAGAAGAGAGTTGAACAGATCGTGCTTCAGCATGGATATCTCTGGAAAAGAGAGAGAATTACTAGTTCAGTTTCTAATAACACAAAAAAACATCTCTCAATTTGGATCGAATTTGACTCACAGTCATAATTTCTTCAAGAATGAATTTGATTATCAAATCACTGAACAGCCGGGACTTATTTACTTGATCTATTTAGCCGACACTTATCAGAAAGATCTAATGAATCACGAGTTCGATCAATCTCGTTTAGCAGAAAGATGGGTCTTCCTCGCTTTTTGTCGGAAGATTACCTCTTCACAAATCTCTAGGGGTTTGAACCTCACATCTCATGGAAAACCTTTCTCACTCCACTTAGGGTCATCCCTTTCCAAAGGGATTTTACTGATAGGTCCTACGGAAACCGGACGATCCTATTTGGTCAAGGGCCTAGCAGCAGACTCTTATGTTCCTCTAATAAGAATATCTCTAAACAAGTTCCTGTATGACAAAGGTGAATATTCTAATTTCCTCGATATACGAAGTATGAATAACGTGGTGCAAAAAATGCACCAATTCAACCTCACCTTCGAATTGGCAAAAAGAATGTCTCCTTGCATAATATGGATTCCAAACATTCATGAACTGAATGTCAATTACTTAACTCACTTTTTCCTTGGTTTATTAGTGAACCATCTCTCTAGAGATGATGAGAAAGATTCTACTAGAAATATTCTTGTTATTGCTTCGACTCATATTCCTAAAAAAGTGGATCCAGCTCCAATAGCTCCAAATCGATTAGATAGGTCAATCAATATTCGAATGCTTCCTATCCCACAACGACAAAAGGAATTTCCTATTCTTTCGCGTAGCAAAGGGTTTGACTCGGAAAAAGAGTTGTCTTGTCCCAATGAATTTGGATCTAGAACCATAGGTTCCAATGCACGGGATCTAGCAGCACTTGCCAATGAAGCCTTATCAATTGGTATTACCCAAAAGAAATCAGTTATAGACACTGATACAATTAGATTAGCTCTTTATAGACAAACTTGGGGTTTGCAATCTATAGATAATCGGGTTGGATCCGGTCAAAATTATGAAATACTTCCCTATAAGGTGGGGAAGGCTGTTATACAAAATACACTTAGAAGGAATTCTTCTATGAATCCTCTATCTATTAATAATGAATTATGGAAGAAAAGGTTTTATTATCTGTCCAAATGGTATTTAGAACCTTCTATTGCTGAAACAACTATGAAGGAATTGACTATACTCCCCCATATTTTGGGTTGCTTGGCCGGATCAGCAGCTCGAGATTCCTGGTTTATATCGGAACAAAATAAAGAGAATTGGATTCCTCTCGATAGATTCGCTGAGCATGATTTCGATTTAGCTTCTGGTCTTTTAGAAAGTCTTCTGGTGGAGTTTCCATGGTTAGGGATATGCCGGGGTAAGTCTGATAAGAATCAAATCACATTTGCTCCTCAGTCCGAAACGAGAAATCATCTCAATATGATGCGAAAAGGGGTTTCTTCTATGGTCAATAAAATGTTTATATATAAAGAATATGAATTGAAGTTTCAACAAGAAACTCCCGACGCAAGACAAATGGATGAAAAATTAGTCAATAACATAGTTTGGGCTCCTAGGATCTGGCGTCTTAGTTTTCTTCGCAGTAATCTATTTGATCGTACAAAAAGACCCAATGAATTGGGATTTTCGTATCAGTTCGGATTGTTTCAAGAGGGACAGATCAGTTATTGTAAAAGGGTTAGAGAGAATTTAGGGTCTCTCCAAAGAGGGCCGCATAAAAAAGGGTTTTATGTTCATGAGAGAAATCATTCTAACGCAAGACAAAAGAATCTACAGCATATACAGTCTCAATTGGAAGATATATCATTACAAGAGCGGTTTGAAATGTTAGGAGTATTTCAATTTTCTATACAATATCAAATGCGATCTAAATCCTCTAAGAAACCAATGTTCTTTCTAGGAAGACGATTTCTTTGGGATCCCACAGGTTTCCTATTTCAAGATCAGCACCTTGTGTTCTCACGTCGGGAATTTTTTGCAAATGAAGAAATGCTGAAAAGGCTTTATATTACTTACGGTTCAATAAGAAGACAAGAAAAGCATCTCTTCCCTAAAAAAAGTATCCAAGGTGCTTTTCGTAGATATAATTCAAAATTCATGACCAATTCGGTCATGAATTCGTGGAAACAATTGCCTCTTGCAGAAAAGGAGCATATCGAGGCTTTCAAACGCATTCAAGCAATTGGTATCCGATTGAAACGTATACAGCCATATACTCCTACATTTCTATATCAACGTTGGTTGATTGAAAATCCGCAAGAAAAGGTTGATCGCTTCGAATTGTTAATTCATCGCCAAAGATGGCTTGAAACCAATAGTTCATTATCGAATGAATCTTTTCTTTATAATACTCTATCCGAGAGTTATCAATATTTATCAAATCTGTTCCTATCTAACAGAATGTTGTTGAATCAAATGACAAGGACATTGTTGAAAAAGAGATGGCTTTTTCCGAAGGAAATTGAACACTTAATTCATACAACAAAAGATAGATTTCACATATCCATTTTAGCCGGAAGAATCTGTCATCATCGATGAAAGAGCAATGAAATGAAGTAGAACGAAATTGACCGGGTAGTGGGGTCGTGGAAACAAATGAGAAGTTCCACATCTGCTTCGATTTCATATCCTATTCGAAAATGAGTCCTTTCTCAGTCTTGTCCAAGAATGGAAAGCATGTCAGAAGAAGAAAAAAGAAGAACAAAGAGTTGATAGATCTTGAATTTGAAGATATATTCCTTATTCCGAGATCTCGACCGTGTAAGAGTGAGCATAGCAAGGAATATGAGCCAAGTCAATTTTCTTGAACCTAATGAGATATTCTCTACTATGCTTATCCCTTATTTCTTCGATTTTGGTTCCGGTACTCTTCTTTTTTTTTTTTATTACACTTCCCATTCGGAAGAAAGGATCCCTTATTTGCCCATAGAGTCACAGGATTCAACATTGGTATAGCTGTTGAGGTTCGATCGCAACTCCCAGATCTTGCAAGACTTTAAGAGGGGTATATAGATTCTTCTCAATCTATGTCCTTAATTACATATACCTCAGAATTAGTAATAAACAAGCTTAATACATTCTTTAATGGACATAGAAATAAATAGAAACATTCCACCTGAGATTTGGTCTTTTTCCTTTTTTGATCCAATTTCTCCCATATGTTCCTTTTTGGTTTCCGATGTCTTTTGTTTCCTGTTCTCATTAGTTCTTGTTTATCCCATATTTAGGGCTTTAGCTCCATGTAACAAGATGCTACTACCGAAACACGGAACAATTTCAATCTTAGATCGAATTAGTACACTATGCATGAGCTGCCTAAACAAGGATTATTGAACAACGGACAACCAGAACCTATTACTCACTACATCGAACAATTTCCATTCATAAAACATCCCACTAAGCGAAAATACATTGGAATCAGTGAAAGATCCATTGGAAAATGAAAAAGACACATGTCCGATGAAATGGTTGTTGTTATCTGCTCTGATAACAGATCATTGCAATAACTAAATAGATAGACGTTTCTCTCCGGGTTGATAGATTTTCTCGATTGAAATATCTCCTATATAGATAAGACACATTCCATGGAAGTTGACCATAATGAGCTTAATTGTTCCGGAGATAGTATATCAGCAGATCTGATGGCCAGTTCGTTCACCCTATTCAGATATTCACAACCGAAAGGCACTAGATTCTCTTTCAGATATACCTTTGAAGGAGAAAGATGGGGTGCCGCTAGATCACAACAGACGCCTATTATCCAATTCACCCAATCTAATTCACCGAATAGCACAGATTTCGATAACGCCCAGATATGTGCCAAAGTCACTGAATGGGCGAGTCGCCAATCCCTAAAGCTCTCCGTGGAGTGTACTCCATCTGTTGGGTCACGGGGGGCATTTTCCCAGAAGTTTCTATCGATCTACCCGCATTTGTGTGATTCCTGCTGAGGTATCTACTCGGGGGATGGGTGCAGGGCGGACCATTTTGGAATGGACTCCTCCATTCATTAGATAGAGAGGATCGCCAAGATCTTGTGATCCACTGTCGAGCCTATTCCAACAGCTTGAGCTCAAATCGTATATAGGGAATCGTCGGAATACTTCGTATCAACGGATATCGAAGAAATCGATCTCGGTACATTGAGAGAATCAATTAGATCCGATATTTGTTATTGAATTGCTCATTCAATAAGCATTCTCAATATTATGCCTTGAAGAGGACTCGAACCTCCACGCTCTTTAGCACGAGATTTTGAGTCTCGCGTGTCTACCATTCCACCATCAAGGCATCCCGAAAGTGAATCATATTCCATGAATATGATATCTATATTGCGATCATCTATCATTATAGATGGAATGTAGAATCTATGACAAAGATAGAGTATTGGAGTCTTTATATCGATCGGTTATATAGGTCCAAGTCTAATATATCATCAAATTCTTTCGATTTTCATTATCCGAAGGATCTTTCATGTGCATCCAAAATATGTACGATCGAACATCTTTTTTTTTTTTTTCGATTCAATAGAAGCCTAGAGAAGCGAATATGGTACCCAAATAACGATATGTCAAAAGCAGGTTCGATCATATGTACGCATATATTGATTCCTAAATGGAATGGAACGACGTAGATATCTACATGTAGATATCTATCTATTTACATACGTTTGAATGACCCTTTCCCATAATGAAAATGTACACAGCCCTATTAATAACCCTATTCTAGTCTAGAATGAACTTCTAATTCGATGATCAAGTTGATCTCATAATTAGAAGTTCATCTTAGAATCTCGGCCTATTCCCTCCCATTTTGGGGATATCGGGACAAATCGACTAATTCTTCCGGTTAGTAAGAGAAATATTGAACGAATAAATAGACCTTAAAATAAGGTATCCTGAGCAATTGCAATAATTGGGTTCATTACTATTCCCAGTGTAGTAGATGCTGTTACACATACAATCATACTCAACTCGATAGAATTTTTTGATATGAAAGAGGATGGAGATCCTCTATAATTTTGCACGTGAGGAGTTATTTCTTTGTTTCGTTCAGTCATTAATAACTTGATTATTTTTAGATAATAGTATATAGAAATAACGCTCATAAAGGGTCCTATCGAAACCAATAAATATAAGCCTGCCTGCCATCCGCACCAGAATAGATAAAGTTTTCCAAAAAAACCTGCTAATGGAGGAATACCCCCTAAAGATAGTGAGCATAAAGCTAAAGAGAAAGCCGAAAAAGGATCTTTCGTATATAATCCTGCATAATCTCGAATGTTATCAGTTCCTGTGCGTAGACCAAATAATACAATGCAAGCAAAAGTTCCTAAATTCATGAAAATATAGAACAGCATATAAGTTATCATGCTTGCATATCCATTCTTTGAGTCTCCAGCAATTATTCCAATAATGATATATCCAATTTGACCCATGGACGAATATGCAAGCATACGTTTCATGCTCGTTTGAGTAATAGCAATTAAATTGCCTAATATCATGCTAAGAATAGCTAAGATTTCCAAAAGAAGATGCCATTCGTTCAATGAAAAGTAGAAAAGAATATCGAAAATTCGAGTGGCTAAAGCTGAAGCAGCTACTTTCGAAGTAACAGAAAGAAAAGCAACGACTGGGGTGGGAGAGTTAGAGTCGAAAAGAGGATCCCTCACTCCTTTCTCTCATTCAAAACCGTGCATGAGACTTTCATCTCGCACGGCTCCTAAGTGATAAAAAAATAAGGGCATAATCATCTTATTCCTTTTTCATTACCCTCCTCGCGTATGTATAAGACCGAATCGATTCAATTTCTAGAAAAGATTACTAATCCTTAACTTCCCGAGGAATCCTTCATCAGTGGTTCTCATAGCGAATCACTGACTTTTTCGATCTTTCTGACTTCGGTTCCGTAAGAACAAGTCAAAAAGATTGAGAAATAGAACCATCTGATTTTCTTCGTTCTCAATAGCCATGAGATAATCATATTAGGGTGATCTTTTTGTCGACGGATGCTTTTATTACACTCGTAGTCCTTGAAGGATGAAAACTGACTATGTAGCATTTACATCGAGAATGAAAGTATTGTATACGTCATTGGTCTGATCCTTTGTAAGAACTACCCGTAATAACCAACTTGCAAAATATCTCTGTTTATTAAAAGATATTAGTTATTTCTGACCTTGCTTTACCTTAATTGTTATTTCAACAAAAATATCGCGAATAACTCTTGGTAAAAGTTATGTCTTAGCCCGAGTGGGGATAACAGTCTTTTTCTCTCCCGCATGCCCATAGAGTTTTTATAGATCTAAACATCTCTAAAAAAGATAGATATCTACCTATTACAGAGGTAATAATTCGTCGAACGAATCGCACTCCTTCATATACGTCAGGGGTCCATTGATGAAAAGGGACTAGAGAAAGCTTGAATCCAATTCCTACAGTTATGGATATGAGCGCAATCAAAATCCCTGGGGAGTTATACATTTGTGTATTTATGAGACCATTTACTACCTCTTGAAGCTCAATCTCTCCCCCGGATAGACCGTATAGCCAAGAAAGACCATAAACCAGAATAGAAGAGCTTGCCCCACCCATAAGTAAATATTTCATAGTAGCCTCGTTAGACCGTACATCTCTCTTGGTATATCCAGATAATAGATAAGAACATAAACTGAAACATTCCAGAGCTACGAAGATAGTGACTAAATCATTAGCACCACATAAAACCATTCCTCCTAGAGCAGCTGTTAATAGGAATAACAGGAACTCTGTTATAGCCATTTCTGTACATTTGATGTACTCCACGGATAGAGGAATACATAGAGTTGAGCATAGTAAAATGAGAAATCGAAAGATTTTGTTGAAATTGCTCGTTTGGAAATTACCCAAAAAGCTAATCGTAGGTTCTTCTCTCCATTGAAATAATAAGACCGTTATGCTCATTACTAAACTTGTTAAAGAGATGAAATAGAACCAAGGTGTATCTTTCTGATCAGAGGTTAGATCGATCATCAGAAGAAGAATTAGGCCGAGAATTAGGATACATTCTGGGAGAATAGAACCTCCATGGAAGAGAAGCAAATGAAACTCTTTCATAAAAACGATCTCAGGGTCTAATTGAAAATGAAGTTTTCATTTCGTACATGCCAGATCATGAATTAGTAACTTCATTCAATCTCCGAAAAAGTATCAATCTTTTTCAACTTTCTATTCTTGGAATAGGAGATTTACATAATCCTCATGAATAGGATCAAATCTTCTTTCAGAATCTTACTCTTTATTAAGCAAGCCTCCCCGAGAGGGCTTAGTTGATCTAGGATTTATGTTTCATCCTTGTTTTCTTTTCTCTTTCGTTCGTTCCGATAGACATATTGATCAATTTCTAAGAATTTGGGGATGTGAATCTTTCGAATCTATCTATCTATATAGATAGATAGATCTCGATCCTGTTCATAGATTAACGGAAATGTGCAAAAGCTCTATTGGCCTCTGCCATTCTATGAGCCTCTTCCTTCTTGCGTATAGCATTGCCATTCTCCCTGGCAGCATCCATTAATTCGTAACTCAATTTGAAAGCCATATTTCGACCCGGCGGACGTTTTCGAGATGCCCCTAATGACCAACGAATGGCAAGTGCTTTTCCTTGTGTAGATCTGATTTCAATGGGAACTTGATAAGTCGATCCACCTACACGTCTTGCTTTTACTGTTACATTGGGAGTTACTCCACGTATTGCTTGGCGTAAAACAGATAGTGGATTTTTTTCTGTCTTTTGTTGAATATTTTTCATGGCTCGATAAAGAATTCGATAAGCCAATGATTTTTTTCCGTGTCTAAGAATACGGTTAACCAACATGTTAACTAATCGATTGCGATAAATTGGATCGGATTTTGCAGTTTCTTTCTCTGCAGTACTTCGACGTGACATGAGTGTGAAAAGGGTTCAATAATCCATTTCATAGAGGCTAAAAATGAATCACTTATTTTGGCTTTTTGACTCCGTATTGTAGGGTGGATCTCTAAAGGTATGAAAGATCTCCCTCCAAACCGTACATACGACTTTCATCGAATACGGCTTTCCACATGATTATATAGGTAGATAT